GATAGAAACAGACTTGGATGTACCGTTGTACAGAACGCTATAACCATTTCCATTCTGACCTTTTGTACGATCTGGTAAGAACTGATAGCAATGAATATACTGGCGCATCACCGTCGACCGTGGGTACAGAAAAGCGGTATAACCCGATATAGAAACAGTGGTTGTAGCGTTAACAATGAAAGTCACTGATTGACACAGCCCACGAACCTAATCTATATTCTCAAACTACTACGCTAACGAATCGGCCTCGACTTTCAGGAAGCCTAAGATGACTCCCCCTTCTCGGTGGGACCAACTACTACTCCCTCTCCTTCGGACCCTGCAGTAGAATGATCAACTGGCCTCCTTCCATAGAAGCGCGCACCCGCTACAAGGCAGCTAGAACGCGTTTAAACAGCAGTTTCGCATCCATCACGTTAGACTGGGTGAAAGGCCTTCGAAGGCCCCTATTTCATCAGAAAGGAGGGACCAGTCGAGGGAGACTCCGGATTGAGAGGGGTAGCAGCCGGCATTAGTGAGTTTCTGGAATCATGTCATAGAGAAAGCGAGGCGGAGTTATTAAGGTCTCGTAGCGGGTTCACCCAAATCCATTCATTTAGCCGATCCTGGGGCAGGCTCAAAACCCCTAACCGAGGAAAAGTCTTGGAGTGACAGGTTAGGCGCTGTCCCTTTATGAAATTAGAAAGAAGAAGGCGCATCTTTAAATGTGTATTCATTTATGCTACGGTAGTTCGCAGCAAGGTATGTTTAATTCAACGGGTCGCGCTAATCCGGTCTTGGTTGGCATAAGTGGTCACTGCTATAGAAATGAGCGCGAAGGTACGTACTTTCTTTCTCCCGAAAGCAAAGCAATAAGGCGAAGGCATCCGCATTGGGGGCCTAAATAGACTAACGGAAGAGGCTTCTCAAACGGTCGATCTCGATTCGACTTCCAGTATTCATCCCCCGACTGACGTTACTTTGATAGAGAAAGCCAGGAGCTTTGAAAGCTGCTACTATGGTAACCGGGAGGTTCATTAGAGCTGGTAGCCGCCTCGTATCATGATCCTGTGTCAGATGACGAAATTAGGCCGATTAACGCCTTTGGCGACCCACTCACTACATATATAAATAATCAAAGTCAAGAACTCTCCAAAAGTAATACATTAGGTACCTAAAGTAGGCTATATCGGTCTGTCCGTCTATCAGTCCATTCGTTAACCAATCGCTAATCATTTCAAGCCCTAGGTTAGCATTCCCCGGGAAATGCTTTTTTGCTTTAGCTTTTTTACCTCCTCCCGTCTCGTTTATCTTTCTTCTTTTGAAGTTTCTTAGTCACTTGAACTTGTGCATGCTGATACTAGGGAACGAGCTTTCAGGGCCAAGTAGTCTTTCAAGCAGTAGGAATAAGTAAGATAAGAGTAGTGGCATTCTCATCAAAAGGATAAGTAAGTTCGCAATCCAGTGATAAAGTGAAAAAAGGTGCTTTTATCCGCCCTGGTGAGGATATGCATATAATATTATAGGTAATATAGTGCATCAAGATTATAGGTTACAGGCCAGTCCTAATCTATAGGATTGATTCTGGCTTCTCTAGGACTACTAACTAGACTATGCTTTCTCTCCGCGGAAGGAAATCTGTGCTAAGGCTTTCTGTGGGTAAGGCAAAGGTCATCAAAGCGGGCAAAGGTAGATGTTTGCGATATGTGTCTTACCGTGGTAATTCATTTATTTATCTAGTGGGTCTAACTAGATTTTATGTCTAAGGAAGAGGAGAATCGCCCTAAAGAGCCTGCCTAGTCCTTCTCGAATCCTGTGAGTTCTGTTACATCCTCAGTTCCTGCTTTTATCAAACCAGTGACTTTCGTTCCTGCAAGCCAGTGCGAGTTCACCCCGAATCCATACATTTGAGGTCCCTGTGACTCTCGGATAATTCCGCTCTAGATCCCTTATCTGTTGGTTCACGAATCGCATACCCATGAGTTCGAGTCTCAACTGGTTGTACCGTTCACTAACCGTAAACGCAGCTCGATGACCTAATGTCGTAGGTATAGAACTCAAAGCGAGAGATCTTTTCTTCTCTCTCCTTTCTTTTCCGAACAAATCGAAGAACCTAATCGTTCGAACTCACTCAATCATTTACACCGATGTATCGTACTCCAGAAAAAGGTTACTAGCGAACTCACGGATCCCACTCAATCATTTACACCGATGTATCGTACTTCTGAAAAAGGTTATAGGCTAACATAGGCTTCTAATTCATTAGAACCTTTGTAGGACAATCTATTGACTAAGAACGTTCCATACATGAGCGGAGAGACTCATTGTTGCCACCTCGCGAAAACGGAATTCGAAGAACGAGTGAAAAGACCATTGAAAGCGGTAAAACAGACTTTAACAGTAAGACACTCATGAAGACATGTCAATTGATAATGAATCAAGATAACCGAGAATTATTATTGGTATTGAAGAATAAGCATTCTTCCGCTACACCGTACCATAACAATTCGCATCTAATAACAAATGAATCCAGTGAATCCAGCTGCTCACACAACCGTTCTGTCGATGTTTCATGCGCTTAAAAGCAATCCCCGCAGACAAGTGGCTGTTATCTACTCCTCACGCTACTCTTCGATCTGAATAGGTTGTTTAGGATCTCGTTTATGAACCAATTCAGATGCAACAAACCGTTGTAACAAGCGGAAGAACCTATCAAAATTGTCCCACAAATCCAATAATGCGTTCACCCATTTCGTCGTAACTGGCGGACACTGAACTGTTACTGTTTGCTTTCGCCGTGCCCGAATAACGCCACTTTCTCGTATGAATTGATCGGATCATTATTTACTTTCGTATTTTTGTATTAGAGTCTTTTTTGTATTAGAGTATAGTTCTTCAACCAGTTAGCAAACAATTGGATATTCCGAGATGATCACCGGTAAAGAGATATTGATGAGCCGAGAGCCTCCTTGGCCATTCGACGATGAATCGAAGTGCTTTCTACTTATTACTTACTTTACTCGAAACCACTACTTTTCAAAACTTTGTCGAGGCGCGGTGTCTAGACATCACTTAGAGCTCGGAGCGAGAAGCAGATTAAATATAAGTAACAAACAAAGCCCTCATCCACGAGAGATATTTTTATTCTCCTTTTTTATTTTAGTAACTAAATGAAATGATACAAGCTAGCCGGGATCTACCATACAAAGTGGACTGTCTGTGTCGCTTAGAAATAGTGACTTTGAGTGCCGCGAGTACAAACGGGTTTTCTTCGTATGATGATGTGGCTTTCAGAGGTCTTGGTTGCCATTTGTTCATGGCGGGGTAAAACCGAGAGCTAGGAGCTGCTCTTTAACAACCCAGAAACAACAACCGAAAGTCTTGCTACCGATAACTGTTTATCAAACGAGTTAGGTCATGAGGAGTCATTGCGCGCCAAAGGCGTTGAACTGGAGACTGCCTTCTTCTATTCTAGATGGAACGAGAAAGATTCCAACCACGGAGTTCGCCCGCAGTTGCTCATTGCTCTCATAGTATAGTAAGAAGAGTCGCCCAGGTTCAGTCCCATATCTTGGTGCTTACTCTTCCTTAAAGAGAGTTCCTTGTGCGTACTATTACTCTACGGGTTTCCATTCCTTGCCTCACACCCTGAGATAAGAAGGCCAGTAAACCCACACCAGCAGTCGATGACGCTTTTGATATGGGCAATGCTATTGACGATGTTATTGAAGCACCACTATAACCACCAATAGCAGTTGTTAAACCAGTAGCTCGTGTACATTATGTCTTTTCTTTTATTCGTATAGTCCGAGTGTATTAATATTTCAGACTTTCATCCAGTACAGCCAAGCCTCTATCTTTTAGCCAGCCAGCGCAGTTGCAGCCTTATTCCCATTTTTCTCGTGAGGGCTTTCCGGACCTTCCCAACTAGCTCTCCCGATGGTCATAAAAAAGCCCAAGTAAGCAAGTTCTTTCAGAACCTAAGGCCCGTCTCTGATAAGGAAGGAAACGACATAATCTCAATTTTACGACACGATGGCTGTTCTCCACTAACCACAAGGATATAGGGACTCTATATTTCATCTTCGGTGCTATTGCTGGAGTGATGGGCACATGCTTCTCAGTACTGATTCGTATGGAATTAGCACGACCCGGCGATCAAATTCTTGGTGGGAATCATCAACTTTATAATGTTTTAATAACGGCTCACGCTTTTTTAATGATCTTTTTTATGGTTATGCCGGCGATGATAGGTGGATCTGGTAATTGGTCTGTTCCGATTCTGATAGGTGCACCTGACATGGCATTTCCACGATTAAATAATATTTCATTCTGGTTGTTGCCACCAAGTCTCTTGCTCCTATTAAGCTCCGCCTTAGTAGAAGTGGGTAGCGGGACTGGGTGGACGGTCTATCCGCCCTTAAGTGGTATTACCAGCCATTCTGGAGGAGCTGTTGATTTAGCAATTTCTAGTCTTCATCTATCTGGTGTTTCATCCATTTTAGGTTCTATCAATTTTATAACAACTATTTCCAACATGCGTGGACCTGGAATGACTATGCATAGATCACCCCTATTTGTGTGGTCCGTTCCAGTGACAGCATTCCTACTTTTATTATCACTTCCGGTACTGGCAGGGGCAATTACCATGTTATTAACCGATCGAAACTTTAATACAACCTTTTCTGATCCCGCTGGGGGGGGAGACCCCATATTATACCAGCATCTCTTTCGGTTTTTCGGTCATCCAGAGGTGTATATTCCCATTCTGCCTGGATCCGGTATCATAAGTCATATCGTTTCGACTTTTTCGGGAAAACCGGTCTTCGGGTATCTAGGCATGGTTTATGCCATGATCAGTATAGGTGTTCTTGGATTTCTTGTTTGGGCTCATCATATGTTTACTGTGGGCTTAGACGTTGATACCCGTGCCTACTTTACCGCCGCTACCATGATCATAGCTGTCCCCACTGGAATCAAAATCTTTAGTTGGATCGCTACCATGTGGGGGGGTTCGATACAATACAAAACACCCATGTTATTTGCTGTAGGGTTCATCTTTTTGTTCACCATAGGAGGACTCACTGGAATAGTCCTGGCAAATTCTGGGCTAGACATTGCTCTACATGATACTTATTATGTGGTTGCACATTTCCATTATGTACTTTCTATGGGAGCCGTTTTTGCTTTATTTGCAGGATTTCACTATTGGGTGGGAAAAATCTTTGGTCGGACATACCCTGAAACTTTAGGTCAAATCCATTTTTGGATCACTTTTTTCGGGGTTAATCTGACCTTCTTTCCCATGCATTTCTTAGGGCTTTCGGGTATGCCACGTCGCATTCCAGATTATCCAGATGCTTACGCTGGATGGAATGCCCTTAGCAGTTTTGGCTCTTATATATCCGTAGTTGGGATTCGTCGTTTCTTCGTGGTCGTAACAATAACTTCAAGCAGTGGAAATAACAAAAGATGTGCTCCAAGTCCTTGGGCTGTTGAACAGAATTCAACCACACTGGAATGGATGGTACAAAGTCCTCCAGCTTTTCATACTTTTGGAGAACTTCCTGCTATCAAGGAGACGAAAAGCTATGTGAAGTAAAAGAAGAAAAGGTCGCCGACTGCTACTAAGAACCTAACAGAACTTTAAAAATGTGGATGGAGAATCTTGCAATCCATCGTCCCCTTCATTTCATCCAGTCTCCCGTTCCGCCCGGTCCTGGGTTACCCTTTGATGAGCCATCCGTGTCCAGCTTTATCCATCCATCCAATGTCTAGTATAAACCATTTGACCATAAGGATGCGCCATTGGTGAGCTGCTGAGGTAGATGGTGATCGGAAATGGTATTCGGCAGTTTTGGAAATTTTTTTGGTAGGGTCCAATTTCCCCTCATATTTTTTCTTTTATATTAAAAATGTGGTTATTCCTTTGAAGCGAAAGGTGCCAGCATGTGAAGGTCAACAATGTGTTCCATGGGATTGGATTGGTGTGCGCTGTCTGATTGAGACAGTTGCTTTTGAGCCAAGTGAGGATATCCTACGGGGGTTTTGGGTGAAAGTGAAATGGAGTTGACTCCCTCCATATAGTTTTAGCTTTTGTGCAGTCTCGAAGCACATGGAGAACATTTTTCGTTTCGAAAGGACAAAGAGGGCAGAAGTTTTCAGCTATAATGTGTATGTGGTGCGGATGACTCCTGGTTGGAAGACGATTATGGGCACAACGGAAAACCGGCCGGTTTGATAAAAATAATTCTCTTGGCTCGCCTTTTTAGAGCAAATAAACTCTCTTTTGTTATTCAGCTCTTTTTTCTGACAGGAACGAAGCGGGCTCACCACCAGGGGAGGGACTAGAACCTTCAGCAGTCTCTGCTCCTGTGGTCGGAACCGGACTTACTAACCTTGCTAACCGCGCCCCAATTCTTCAATACTAGCAGGCAGACGTATTTATAGCCACGAAGGTAAATTGATAATAGATATGATCCGTGTGATGTATCCCCCCGCCCGGGCCGAAGAGGAGCGTTTTAAAGGGTTTTGCTGCAAGAGATGCTTCAGACTTGCTAATGTAATGGATTAGAATTCCTCTAATTGAGCCACTAAAACCCCTAGTCCTTTTCAGGTATAATCCGGCACAGGAGATCTAAAAGCTACAACTAACCCCACGAGGATCAGCAAAAGATTCTAATTCCGCGGTGAACCGCTCTACTTTCTATAACTATAAAATTACTTGGGCTCGATCCAACATCAGGATGACCCGACAAGCCGAGCACGTCAACAACTTAATCACGACTTTGTGACCGGGGAACAAGAGCTAGACTTCAGCAAAGGTCCCAATACCCATATAATATAATATTAATTTCTTGGAATTGAGTCTTCTTTACTGCGAGATGCCCGGCAAACAAATAAAATTAGAATATAATAAGGGTCGGCTCGGTCGGTTCAGCATCTCAAGTGGTTGCTTATTTCCGATGTCCATGTGCGGTTGGATCGGTCGAGACACTTGAAATCTTAACTCGCTCCGTTTGCGTTGGATCAGCCTACTTCATGCACGAGCGGAAGACCTTCCCTGCCTACCTAAGAGGAACTAAAGGTACTGCGAAACCAGTCTACCTACTCGCTTGAAGATCCGGCAAGAACGGAGTGAACAAAATAGCTTGACTGCCTCGGAGATTGGAGTTATGATCTTTACACCTTCATTTGTGGGATCAGATCAGATGCAGATGATGGGTCCAGAAGAGGGGCAAGCACGACTCTCTAAGGCATGGCGCCAAGCAAGACCCATCAAACCGATACCCAAATCTGTCTCGAATCAATATCCGAAGCTGACCTCGTCAATACGTGTTACACAAACGACGCATCGAACGAACAAGTAAGCGAATAGGGACCGGGTTCCTCGGGGAGCAAGCTGGCGAATCTTGCGCCTAAAGGGAGATGCACAATAAGCCCTTTTGGTGGTGACTTGATACTGATACGTCGTGGTCAGCTCCGGAACCCACCCCAGCAAAAGTTAGTTATAGTACGACAGGTATAGTTTGATAGGACGCGCACTTGATGTTTCAAGAGTTTCAGTCGAAGTCCTTCTCCCTATTACCCGCCGGGTAAATAATATGTCAGCAGGAGTTGGAATTTATCAGGTGCCAGTTTCCGCTTTCCTACCAGCCACTTCATGATTGTTTCAGAGGGGAGCATCTACAACCCATAAAGAAAGATCTTGATTCCCCCTAAAAAGCGCTTAGTTGGCCTCATGGATGATCGGAATGAGGGGGTTCTACTCCTTGTTGGCAGGCCACTCCACCTAACTATCGCCCGGCCCATCAAGAATAGGAAGAGTGGCTCTGGAAAACCTGCCTCCTCTGGCCTACACTTCACTCACCGAACCAGCCTCTATATCACCCCTTTGAGATGAGAAGATTGTGCCCCTCCGCACGTTCCTCTCAATTGCTGGAACTCCATGTCAGTCCCTTGCGGGAGGAGAGAACGGATTCAAAAAATATTTCAAGGGCAAAGCTGCCCGAACCTGGGGATCTATCCATTCTCAATTCATTAGTTGCAGGGAGCCGCAATTCACATCAAAAAACTCATTAACCCAGTACTACACTCCAAAAGGTCAACCTCTAAATCATACTAGAAGAAAAGACTCTAAACAAATAAAAAACCAAAAGAACCACAGAAGCCAGAGCAACCACCGAGCAAGGAAATGCGAGGAAACCATAACAACCAACAAAAAACCCAATCACCGAGCAACTAAAGTAAGAAACAAGCAGTGGGAGAGAGGAACAGAGAAGCCTCCGCTCCAATGCACAGCTCACCCCCCCGTCTATTTCGGAGAGAGCCGTTCATGCATCACCTGTATGAAATGAAAGTAAGTACCATCCAAGGCCGGCCAACGCTAGTCACTTTATCTGTTGTATTTGATTCCTTTCCTTCTCTCCCACTGGAAGTTGAGGATGTTATGTCGGTTGAACACCCGAAGCGGATATCCCCGTTTAGGAGAATCGCGTAGAAGGGGGTATTGAAATAGAGGGTTGATTTAAAGCTCCTTCAGTGCCCATGTATGATTCACCTTCCTAAAATTTAATGCTTTCTTTAAGGGCTACCTAGATTCATTCTATCATGATATGCATGAAGACCGGAGCGCCTCACGTCCATTAATAAGAAAGAAGAAGCAAAAGCCGAAACAGCAAGATCTGAGCGGGTGCCCACGACGAAGTCTTTGGGTCTGGTTCAGGTTCTTCGTCTATAAAAGATGTCTTTGCCAGGCTATTTCCCGCACTCTTTCCGGGTGAAGAAGACCCCGGAGTGTATTGACTTCATCTACGCGCCTCAATAGTGGTGGAAATGCAAAGACATCCTAAACCAGCTTCCCGGTGGACCCAATTTAGATTTCGTCGAGAAAGAACTCTTCTATGACAGCTCAATTGAAGAAGGTGTAGGAGCAGAAGTAGCTCGATCATAGGCCTCCAGTGGTTATAGATCGGAACAATTAGGGCTTTCCCCTTCGGAGTTAGATACTACTTACTTAGGCGATTAACCAGATGCAGCTCACTCAGATCTTGCTGTGCCTGAAAGCCGTATGAAAACTCAAATCGATGGGGGTCTCAACCTAACTTAATCTGCTGATGGAACCCGAGTGGGAGTCGGAACCCCTTCGTTTTTATGTGGTATAGTCCCCCGAAACCGTGAAGTTTTCTATCTAGGCCCTTGGAAGCATCTTCCAAAGGTTATTCCAACATGAATGAGATTAATCAGAAGGATAGTCAAATACTTTTTGACTACGTTCATCTACTGTTGGTGCCGGTGTCATAGCACTACCTACCGGGAAGCTGACTCACGCTTTCATGCTAGTAAGGGTTTTCTTCTTTTATTTCCAACACGTTCGGAGTCTAATGGTTTCAGATGGGAGTCGAAGAATCGTGCAAAACGGTTCTTTTATGAGGTTCATCAATCAACCATTACGAATCTATTTCGTCGGCGATCTGCCGCTGCTTCACTGTGATCTACCACTGCTTCACTGCCCTTAAATAGAAAAAATAAAAAGAGGATTTTATATCACCCAATTCTTCGTTTACTAACGTAGAACTCATACTACGCCAGTAGGGGCTAATCAAAGTAAAGAGAGACTAAGCTCTATCATTTTATTACTTACTTCATTCATTGCCGAAATAAAGAATAAATCTAAGCGCTTGAAAACTGGCCTTTAAAAATAAGATATGCTTGCCTACCTCTTTTCTTGCTCTAGAGCCTTCAAACTAAGAGAAAGCACTGCCTACGAAGCACTCCAATGGCTGAACTCTCAACGGCCAGAGGAAAGACTCCTACTCCCACAATAGGACTAGGGGAAAGAGCACTATCCAATTTTCCTTTAATGTAAATGGTGGAAAAGCACTTTCTGGTCTAGCAATTTAAATTGTAAAGGCTGGAACATAACTCCCAGAAACTACAACAGACACTGCAACAGGAAGAGCTTACCTTAAGACGTCTACTGACTCGGCTGGCATGACATTGAAATAAGGGCTTAGCTTAGAACTCCAATTGGGTTTGCTCGCTCACTCGATGCGCTTACTACTAGAGCTAGATGGGTTTAGCTTTTCTTTTGCAAGAGGATCAATGGGAAAAGGAATTGAACTGGCTTAAAATCTCAAATAAAATAGGGCAGGTTTAAGGGGAATATAGATTTGCATCAAGGTATGTTGTTTTACCAAATGTGGATGGGAATGTTGATGGCTTGGAGTTCCATATCTCTGAAGAGAAGGAGGTGGGCGGAATCGAAAACTTCCCACGGTAATAAAATAAAAGACAGAGGCTTGCTATCTTGCATGCCCTTAGCTACAGGAACAAGTAGGCTGGGAGAGGGCTAAGTCTTCCTGGCTGTAAATCAATCGAATACTAGCAAGGGAAAACTAGAAGGGAGACTACCTTAAAGAACTAACAGCGAATTAAGGGAAGTTAAGCCACTTTAAGCACTCCTGAGAATCATCCACGAGGGCCAGTTACAACTGTTTTAAAGCACTTCTCTTCGTCTATCCTTGACCTTTTCCCTTTTGGTTCTCAGACCCGTAGTATAATGGATCAAATATCCGCATGTAAGTAAGATTCTTCCGCTTTTGTTAACTGGGTTTCATTAGGTGGTTCGGACTATCTTCTTGTATCAATTTATGTACCGTCTTCTTGCTCAAGATAGAATAGCTAGTAAATGAGATAAGTTAGCATTCAGTATTATTAAATAAGGGAAGGGATAGAGGGATCCCGCTCGTGTAGGTGGGTAGGATATTTCTATTTTAGCGTAGGATATGGGAGTAGTCTATTTCCGGATGTTTTGTGTTGGAAGCACCTGTTCGCAATGTAGAAGTCAAAGAAGGTGCACATCCATCAGACTCAGGAGGTAAGTATGAAAAGGCTGCAGTGCCCGATCTCGCATCTAGCAATGGTTCGAATCGTGAAGAGGAAGACAGGGTTGGGCTGGAAGGCAGGTAAGGCTCTTCTTCCTCTTTGGCTTTTTCCAACCGTGAGAATGAGCTAAGAATTCATTTATTATTAGCTTAGCAAAGAAGGGCTTTTAGGCCCGCTAGCTAGGTGGATTATATTAAAAGGTGGTTTACAGCTAGGGAGTTCGCACGAGGGATCTTGCTAAAGGAAACGAGACAGATAATAGATCTTTGGCCATCTCCTCATCTGAGGCTGCAGCTTATTATTAATATCCCATCGAGCAAGAGAAATGGGTGCATAGGAAAGCAATACCCCGGTTGCAAAGAGAGGTTGCTACTGAGCACTGCCGGATTGGGAAAGGAATTACGAGATTCCTGACTAAAAGCAGGTTGGAGAATGATTCTCGATCAGATCAGAGAAGTACCGTTGACGTTGACACATCGGTATAGCTGTCCCGGGATTTAAAATCCAAATCGTTGGTTGGACCGTCTACTAAAGGCATTCTTGCAAAAGAGCAAGAAGCGGAACTAGACGTTGTCATGATTCCATTGTTAAAAAAAAATATTCCTTTCTCCGGAAGAAGGGCACATTATGCGACACAAACTCGTTAAGTAAGAAGATGGGCCTCCGGTCGTACTCTTGAGAGTGACCTCGGGGATAGAGCAATTCTTGGACTGCTACAAATACAACTTCCTATTTAGTGTAGTGAAAGAAATTATTTATTGTTTCGGGAAGAGAATCAGTAAGACAATCGGGATAGCGGAATGCCGGGGTACCGGGAGGATAGGAAAATACTTAATAATAGATAGGCACACTAGAAAGAAAGCCTGGGGTGAAGAGAAGAGTGCGTCCCGGGTAGGGAATTAAGAGGCAGAACCTGGAGATGAACCAATGAATGACTATATTAGATAGTATGCAGGATGGAACCACCTTTTAGGGTACAAAACGGATTCTATTATATATAAAAGGGGTTCTTGAATAAAATGTCCTGCGCTCGGACTTAGAGTGAGAGTGACCCCGATAAAGCAGACAACCTGGAGGGAATTCCTCACAAAGAGGAAAGCCTTAGCCTTATTTCTAAATTTAGAAAGTAGACGATTTTCCACTTTTCTCTACTCGAAAAGCCAATGGGCTTGTCTGGATGAATGCTGTGTCGGAAGCCGTGATCACATAGTCACTTCCGCCCACAGTGCTGTTACGACGGCAGGTCACTGGGAGTGAAGTCAACTCAGCTCCTGATGTAGCATTCATTCGGACCATTCGACGTTTGATTCTTTCTATCAGGGATACCGACGGCTCTGTGAGAGGGTAAAGCTACCAAGGTGGTTTCCCATGACGGGTTACCCGGTTCAAGGCTTTGTCTTACTAGATCATCTATTGGTAGCAATGATCGAGAGATCAGGTGTAGAATGCATCAGGATGGGAACGAACGTTTATTATTATTTCGAATATGACAGCATGCCTTTGTCAATAGAATGTATTGATTTCTCAATACTGCTAGCTGAAGTGTTCACGTAGGTCAAATAGCTTCTATAGCTCAATCCAATAGTAATCAACGGAGATAGAGTCCAGCGGTTCAACCAACGCTTCTAAGGGGAGCGGGGCAAGCAAGAAAGCAGGCAAAGTCATTGAGCCTATTCTATTCCGAAAGTTCCACACATGGAATGTCGTCGGCATTCTTCTCCTACTCGCTACAATTGCTTTAGCGCGAGCAGGGAAGGAAAGAGCTGAAATCCCCCTATCTGATCCAGGTGCAGATCAAGAAGGATCTGTAAACCTTTCTTCTTCCTTATAGTGTGCAAACACGAGCAAGCTGCTAAGTGATAAAAGAAAGAAGAACTAATCTGCCCTTCTGGTATAGATCGGGAATTCCTACTTAAAGAGAAACAGAGGCTCGTTTAACGAGCTGGAGCCTATCTTACTAATAATAATGAAGGGCCAACGAGTAGGCGATTGAAAGACCGGTATGCTCTAAAAAGAAAGTCAAGATAAGCTTGCATTCTAGAAGCGGTAGCTTCCGAAGGATATAGGTAGAGTGGAAGCCTTCAGCCTTTCATTTTCTTACTATAGGTATAGGCCAAAACGTACACGAGTAAGAGGAAATACTACCTCTTTTAGGCGGGATAGGTTATTTAGGATCCCTACTCTTTCTTTTTATTTTCCCTTGTCGAAGTAGAAAGATAGTTCTTACTGAAGTACAAACAGCTCACCTCTGCTCTCTCGCGACTATGGCAGGGCGGTACACTAGATAAAGCTGCCCGCTAGGTGTTTATGGAATTATTATGAAAGCTGTCGTCTTATCGGGGGTAACATTCCGTTAGGAAGTGTCACTTTCTTGCAAGAAGCGTGTAGACTCGTGCGAAGAGAAGTAGTTTACTTGCCGTAGCTCACGTTTACCTTAGTAGCGCAGCTCAGGTCTTTCGTCAGGGCTTCATGGAACCGATGAGGAGCTCTGTGTTGAGATTCTCCTCATTTTCGAATGAATTATTTAAATTGGGTATATAAAAAAAGAAATGTTTCCGATCAAAGCGAGAAGCCACTTCTTGCCTAAGAATTGCTCCACCCCGGACGCAGCTAGAAAATTGCATCGCATATTTCCTGGATTGAAATGTCGTATAGAAATCAAAGAAATTGCAAAGCATATATAAAAAACGAAAATAGAAGCCGCGCGCGCTCTTTGGACTTTTCAAACAAAGCTAATGTCTCTGTCGTACTGTTTCCCATGCTTTCCGTTGGGAAAAACCCAACCTTATTTCACTACTCGTACGGTAAGGTAAGAAGAACTTGCCTTTCTGGAGGGAATTTTTTTTTTCAATCATTCATGCCTCAACTGGATAAATTCACTTATTTTACACAATTTTTCTGGTCATGCCTTTTCCTCTTTACTTTCTATATTCCCATATGCAATGATGGAGATGGAGTCCTTGGGATCAGCAGAATTCTAAAACTACGGAACCGACTGGTTTCACAGCGGGAGAACAAGATCCGGAGCAACGACCCCAACAGTTTGGAAGAGATTTTGAGAAAAGGTTTTAGCATCGGTGTAAACTATATGTACTCTAGTTTATTCGAAGTATCCCAATGGTGTAACGCCTTCGACTTATTGGGAAAAGGGAGGAAAATAACTTTGATCTCTTGTTTCGGAGAAATAAGTGGCTCACGAGGAATGGAAAGAAACATATTCGATTTGATCTCGAAGTCCTCATATAGCACTTCTTCCAATCCTGGATGGGTAATCACTTGTAGGAATGACATAATGCTAATCCATGTTCCACACGGCCAAGGAAGCATCGTTTTTTAATAGGAAGATATTCTTTCTCGATCAGAATACTGGAATGGAAGGCGCTACAAGAAGGATATACCCCTTTTCATTTCAAATCGCCCCGCGAAGACAGACGTTCAGAAAGGTTATCGAGATTCTCAATCGCTCTTTTTAGTGGGGAGGAATGGTGCGGGAAGGGAGCGAGACCGAGCCACTAAGAGAGTAAGCCCTTCCCCCCTGTCAAAATTAATGCAGCCTCAACCAGAGAGATCAACCTGCCTGCGCCTTTGATTTTAGGCCGCCGGCGGCGCAGAACGCACTAATCCGCGACCAGCAAGTTTTCCGAAACAAAACTGAATAGAATTGTGACTTTCCAAAAAAGCTTGCTGAAAATAAAAGAAAGAGGGCCCATTTTCCCACGTAGTTCGTCGGTCAAACCAGCGATTCTCTTCTTAAAGTAAAAGTAATAGAGAGATCTTTTTCTAGTTAGACTTCTATCAATGCAATGAAAGAACCATCCCTTCCTATTTGTTTGTCCTGTCAGATAGAAAAAGAATTAGAAGCCCTTCTTTACCACTTTAGGGGGTGGGGGTGAAGGGGGGGTTTATATACAACCGAGGCAAAGTGGTTTATGATTGAATCTCAGAGGCATTCTTATCATTTGGTAGATCCAAGTCCATGGCCTATTTCGGGTTCACTTGGAGCTTTGGCAACCACCGTAGGAGGTGTGATGTACATGCACCCATTTCAAGGGGGTGCAACACTTCTAAGTTTGGGCCTCATATTTATCCTATATACCATGTTCGTATGGTGGCGCGACGTTCTACGTGAATCCA